TTGTAAATTAAATAATGTTATACTTATATGGGGTTTAAGGGGTAAAGTAATATGTAAGTATTATTGGATGTTGGGATGTTAAGTAAAATTAATTTCTTGGAGCATAAGGAATTGGTAAGTAAATAATTAGTATTAAGAATGGCGTTTTATAGCTCATTCATGCAGACATACTGATGAGAGAGTTAAATAAATTTGAAGCAGTAAGAAAGAAAGAAAGTTCTATTTAAATTTAATTAGGACTTGAAGAGAGTTGGAAGCTCTTGTTAAATTGTGAATTAAAAATTAATATGTCCATCAAGCATGAATATTATGAACACCTTGGATGTATATGCGAGTAAAGAATAATGACCTAAAGTCCAGCTACAATTGAATTGACTGCGTCGGGGCCTCTGACGGCCAATGGTGAGTGGAAGCATACCCCAAAAATAAAAACCACTAAAGGCATGACAGTGCAGTTATGTTGGGTCACGGGCTAGAATGGAACTAATCCATCGTGATGTCTTATTTAAGGGGAACGTATGGGCGATAACGCATTACATGGCCCTGAGGTAGGAACCAGATGCCTGTCAAAGAGCATAGTTAGTCACCCCCAAGTTAAATTGGGATCCAGGCGAGAAGAGGGACACGTATCGGGCGGGTTGATGATTTCACGGAGGTAGGTAGATTAAGAGACCACCGTTGGAAGGGGATAGTCATTTGGACGAGGAAGGTTTATGACTTAAATGGGGTATGTACCGCCAGTGAATATTATGTGCTATGCAATATAAAGAATGTAATGGGGCAAAGGATATTCATGTTGTGGGGCTTTAAATGTGGAGGGTTAAATCCTAATGTTTTATGTACTATGTGAGTATTAATGTGCATGCTTATAAGCATGTGGTGGAGGTTTTAATGTTGATTAAACATGATATGTTCTATGTACTTTCTTATTATTATGTACTGTACCATTTAATTAATGTGGACATGCATTAATGCACGAATTACATAGACATCAATGTGAGAGGAATTAATGATAGGTACATGAGAGTCAGTTTAGTGAGGGATTGGTCAAGTAAGTACCAGGGAGTAGTTTAAAATAAGAATATCAGCTTTGGGAGTTGAAGGTGGAATGGATAATTTCTTCCCTGAGGGGTGCTCTAAGAAGGGTTTAGACTTCATTTTTGGTTTACAAGACCAAAGTAATTAGTTATACTATTAGGGCTCTTCATTTAAGGAGCTTGTTCTCAAGCAGGCTGATGCTTGGGAGGGCAAGAAGAATGATGGTAAAGTAAATGATGGATGCTACTTGTCCAATAATAATAAAAGGATATTCAACTGGTTGTCCTCCAATTCAGGTTAGTGTAAATAGGTCTGCAACTAGGATTCAGAATAAGCATTGGCTTAGTGGTCGAAATATTATGCTACGTTGTTTGGAGACATGGAGAATGGGGAGTAATATGAGAATAAGGATAGAGAAAACTAAAGCTAGGACACCTCCGAGTTTATTGGGGATTGACCGAAGAATAGCGTAGGCAAATAGGAAGTATCATTCAGGTTTAATATGAGGAGGAGTGTTAAGGGGGTTAGCGGGGATATAATTGTCTGGATCTCCTAATAGGTCTGGTGAGAATAGAACTAAGGTTATGAATAGAAGAAGAAGAAGTAGAACGCCTAAAATGTCTTTAATAGTATAATAAGGGTGGAATGGGATTTTGTCAGAATCGGAGATTAGGCCAGATGGGTTGTTAGATCCTGTTTCATGAAGGAATAGTAAGTGTACTATAACTAGGGCCGTGACGATGAAAGGAAGGATAAAGTGGAAGGCGAAGAATCGTGTTAGAGTTGCTTTATCTACTGAGAATCCGCCTCAGATTCATTCAACTAGGGTGGTTCCAATATAAGGAATAGCAGACAAGAGGTTTGTGATAACTGTGGCGCCTCAAAATGATATCTGTCCTCATGGAAGTACATAGCCTATGAATGCAGTGGCTATTACTGCAAAGAGAAGAATAACTCCAATATTTCAGGTTTCAAAGTAAGTGTAGGAACCATAATAAAGGCCACGGCCTACATGAAGGAACAGGCAAATGAAGAATAGGGAAGCGCCGTTGGCATGCATGTATCGGATTAATCAGCCATAATTTACGTCTCGGCAGATGTGAGTAACGGAAGAAAAAGCTGTTATTGTGTCTGATGTATAGTGTATAGCTAAGAATAGGCCGGTTAAGATTTGAATTAGGAGACAAAGTCCAAGGAGTGAGCCAAAGTTTCATCAGGCTGAGATGTTTGAGGGAGCTGGGAGGTCAATAAAAGAGTGATTAACGATTTTGATTAGAGGGTGGGTTTTGCGGATATTTGTCATTATGTTTTTATAGTTGAATTACAACGATGATTTTTCATGTCATTGGTCATGGTTAGACTCCATGTAAAAATAATCACATATGTAACGTACTTGTTAAGTATATTATTTGTTTTAGGATTTTTAGGGTTTTCTTCAAAGCCTTCACCTATTTATGGTGGATTAGGATTAATTATTAGTGGAGGTGTAGGATGTGGGATTGTATTGTGTTTTGGTGGTTCATTTTTGGGCTTGATAGTTTTTTTAATTTATTTAGGGGGTATGTTGGTTGTTTTTGGGTATACTACTGCGATGGCTACGGAGGAATATCCAGAGGCTTGGAGTTCAAATGTGGTTATTTGAGGGGTGTTATTATTGGGGGTTGGAGTAGAGTTGATAATTGTGTTGTTAACAATTTTGTATGAGCAGGTAGAGGTTATTGTTGAGTTTAAAAGTTTAGAGGATTGAATGGTATTTGATGTTGATGAATTAGGATTAGTACGAGAGGATTCAATAGGAGTAGCTGCTTTGTATAGCTATGGAAGTTGATTGATGGTTGTTGCGGGTTGATCTTTATTTGTTAGTATTTTTATTGTAATTGAGATTACACGGGGAAATAGATGACTATGGCTAGTGCTAGGGTAGTTGATACTAGGAAGGATAGGAAATACAGTTTGATTAAGCCTTTGTGGTTTGATGTTAAGGTAGAGGCAGAAGATTGGGTAATGGCAACAAGTTTAGGTACTGTTTTTTCTATTCAGATCTGGTCAAGAAGGGTGGTTGCTAGCTTTTGGCTAATTAGAAGGTTTATTTTAGGAGGAAGGCGATGTATTGTAATGGGGAAATATCCTAGTAGAGTTGAGAATTTAGTGGAGTGTGAGTAGTAGTTTAATTTTAGGTTTAGAGTAAGTTGATTTAGTTCTATGGCGATAATAAATCCTGCAATTGTAACAAATAAAGCAGTAGTTTTTAGGTAAAAAGGTATGGTTAATAAAGGAGTGTTTATGGGGGGAATATTATATGAAAGTAGGAATCCTGCAAAGATGCTTCCAAATAGTAAACGTTTAATAGAGTTTATTAGTTGGGGGTTATTTTCATTGATTGAAGTAAGTGAAGAGAATCGAGGTTGTCCTATTAGGGCGAAAAAAATAATTCGTGTACTATAAACAGCGGTAAGAGAGGTGGCGAGGAGAGTGATTATTAGGGCTCAGGCGTTGGTATTAGACGTGTTTGCGGCTTCAATGATTAGGTCTTTGGAGTAAAAACCGGTTAAAAAGGGTGTTCCGGTTAATGCGAGGCTTCCGACTATGAGAGAGGAAGAGGTGAAGGGTAGTGCTTTAAATAGTCCTCCTATTTTTCGAATGTCCTGTTCATCATTTAGATTATGAATAATAGATCCGGAGCATATGAATAGTATTGCTTTAAAGAAAGCGTGAGTGCAGATGTGTAGGAAGGCTAGGTGTGGTTGGTTGATTCCAATTGTAACTATTATTAGGCCTAGTTGACTTGAAGTGGAGAATGCGACAATTTTTTTAATGTCATTTTGGGTAAGTGCACAAATAGCAGTGAAAAGGGTTGTGATAGCGCCTAGGCATAGGGCTAATGTTTTAGCGGTTTCGTTGTTTTCTAGTAGGGGATAAAATCGAACTAAAAGGAAAATTCCTGCGACTACTATAGTACTGGAATGGAGTAGGGCTGATACTGGAGTGGGTCCTTCTATTGCTGAGGGGAGTCAGGGATGAAGTCCAAATTGGGCTGATTTTCCTGTTGCTGCTAAGAGAAGACCTATGAGAGGTAAGAGGGAGGTTTCTGTTATAAAGAGCTGTTGAAGCTCTCAAGAGTTGGAGTTAAATATGAATCATGCTATGGTTAAAACAAATCCAATGTCTCCGATTCGATTATATAAGATAGCTTGTAGGGCTGCTGTATTGGCGTCAGTTCGTCCATATCATCAGCCGATTAATAGGAAAGATATGATTCCAACCCCTTCTCATCCGATAAATAGTTGAAATAGGTTGTTTGATGTAACAAGAATTATTATAGTAATTAAGAATATTAGGAGATATTTAAAGAAGCGGTTAATATAAGGGTCTGAGTGTATATATCATATTGAGAATTCTATAATTGATCATGTGACGAAAAGTGCTACAGGTATAAATATTAGGGAGAAATAATCTAGCTTGAAGCTTATGGTGAAGTTTATGGTCTGAATAGTTATTCAATGTCAATTGGAGATTACTAGTTCGTAATTATAGTTGATGAATATAAGCGAGGGGAGTGTGCAGAATGTCAGGGCGCATATAATGGACGTTTTTACATAATTTGGAAAAGTGTGGGAGTTGTAGAAGTTGGTAAAGCTAAGAAAAATGGGGAATAATAAGATAATAAGTGATATAAGGATTAAAGAGGAGAATAGGTTTATTACTTTTATTTGGAGTTGCACCAATTTTTTGGTTCCTAAGACCAATGGATTACTTCTATCCTATAAAAGTTAAGAAAGCCACGGGTTTAAGCGTGGAGGCATGAGTTAGCAGTTCTTGCATACTTTCTTGGTAAATAAGAGGATATTATCTTCTATTATTAGATTCACAATCTAATGTTTTGTTTAAACTATATTTACAATAAAGTTGACCTAAAATAATTTTAGGGTTGATTGATAGTAAGATTAAGGGAAAAATATGTAATATTATGAGGGTATTTTCTCGTGTATGAGTGGGATTGATGTTGATCAGGTGATAAGTAAATTTACCGCGTTGTGTAGAAATGAGTATATAAAGTGAGTATAGGGCTGTAATTAGTATGTTTAGTCCTATGAGAACAATTGTCACGTTTGACCATGAAAAGGTTGATACAATAATAAATAGTTCTCCAATTAGATTAATGGAAGGGGGAAGGGCTAAGTTTGTCAAGCTGGCAAGTACTCATCATGTGGTTATTAAGGGAAGAATGGATTGTAAGCCTCGAGCTAGAATTATGGTTCGGCTGTGAATGCGTTCATAATTGGTATTGGCTAGGCAGAATAGTATTGATGATGTGAGTCCATGGGCTACTATTAGTGCTGTTGCTCCTATGAAGCTTCATGGGGTTTGGATTATGATAGCTACAATGACTAGGGCTATGTGGCTAACAGATGAATAAGCGATTAGAGATTTTAAATCTGTTTGTCGTAGGCAGACAGAGCTTGTTATGATTATTCCTCATAGGGATAATAAGATAAAGGGATAAGATATGGTGCTTGTAATGGGATGAAGCAGTGTTGTGATGCGTATTATCCCGTATCCACCTAGTTTTAGTAGGATGGCAGCTAGAACTATGGATCCGGCGATTGGGGCTTCTACATGAGCTTTAGGAAGTCAGAGATGAAGTCCATAAAGAGGTATTTTTACTATAAAGGCTATTATACATGCTAGTCATAGCATATTGTTAGTTCATGTTAATGGTAGGATGTTTGACTGATATAGGGATGTAATAAAGTTTAGTGACCCTGTTGATGTTTGGATATACACTAAGACTACAAGTAGTGGGAGGGATCCAATGAGTGTGTAGAATAAAAAATATAGTCCTGCATTTAGGCGTTCTGTTTGATTACCCCAGCGAGTAATAATAATTAAAGTAGGAATTAAAGTAGCTTCAAATAGGATGTAAAATAGGATTAATTCAGAGGCAGAGAAAGTTATAATTAAAAAGAGTTGAAGTGAGATAAGTATAAGAATGTAGAGTTTTTTTCGTACTAAGGACTCTTTTTTAAGGTGATTTTGGCTTGCTATAATTATAAGGGGAAGAAGTCATGCGGTAAGAATTAAAAGTGGTGTAGATAAAGGATCTGAAAAGAAAGTAGGTGAAAAGATTAAGTTACTGTCTTCTGCGTGATAGAGTGATAATAAGACAATTAAGCTAATAATAAAGCTGTGAATTGATGTATTGACTCACATTAATGATTTTTTAGAATATCATATGGTAGGAGCTAGAAGGATGGTAGGTAGAATGATTTTTAGCATTGTAAGATGTTGAGGTTTTGAACATAGTCTATACCATAAGTATTAGACACCATAACTAAAAGAGCTAGGCCAACTGCTGCTTCGCATGCTGCAAATACGAGAAGGATAACAGGTAGGGAGAATGATACTATAAAGTGAGTATTTAAAGTAGCGAGGGTAGTTATGATAAATATGGATAGTATTATTCCTTCTAAGCATAGTAGGGAGGATATAAGGTGGGATCGGTAGATAAATATTCCTAGTAAGGATGTAAGGTAAGCTAAAAATAGGTTTAGAGTTAGTATAGGCATTTAGTAATTATGATTTATTCATAATCTAGTGAGTCGAAATCACTTGTTTTGATTTAAACTAATTACCATATTCTGCTCATTCAAGGCCTTTCTGGATTCATTCGTAGGCCAAACCTAGAGTGAGAATTAGAATTAATACTAGGGCTATAGTCAATATAAGTGTGAGGTTGTTAGTTTGAGAGGCTCAGGGAAGAGGGAGGAGGAGGGCAATTTCTAGGTCAAATAGGAGAAAGGTGATGGCAATAAGAAAAAATTTTATAGAGAAAGGTAGTCGGGCTGATCCTATAGGGTCAAAACCACACTCATAAGAGCTTACTTTTTCTGAATAAATATTTGTTTGAGGTAATCAAAATGCGACTAGTACTAAAATTAGGGAGATTGAAATGTTGATGAGAAGGGTGATTAGTAAGTTTATTACTTCCCCCTAGATTATACTAGGACTGGATGATTGGAAGTCAGCTGTACTAATTGATACTAGGGAAGTATGAACCTCATCAATAGATTGAAACATACAGGAAGAGTCAGACTACGTCTACGAAATGTCAGTATCAAGCTGCGGCTTCAAAGCCGAAGTGATGGTTGGAAGTGAAGTGAAATTTTAATTGACGTATCAGGCAAACTAGTAGGAATGTAGATCCAATAATTACGTGAAGTCCGTGAAATCCTGTTGCTATAAAAAATGTAGAGCCATAGATTCCATCGGAGATGGTGAATGATGTTTCTAAGTATTCGGATGCTTGGAGTAGTGTAAAATAGAGGCCAAGTGCAATTGTAATAGCTAGTGCTTGGAGTATTTGCTTGCGGTTGCCTTCTATTAAGCTATGATGGGCTCAAGTGATTGAAACTCCTGAAGCAAGAAGAACGGAGGTATTAAGTAGGGGAACTTCTAGTGGGTTAAGGGGGTTGATTCCTACTGGAGGTCAACATCCTCCTAATTCTGGAGTAGGGGCTAGACTTGAATGGTAAAAGGCTCAGAAGAAGCCCGCAAAAAAGAAAACTTCTGATACAATAAATAAAATTATACCATATCGAAGACCTTTTTGAACAATTGTTGTATGATGACCTTGGAATGTTCCTTCACGGATAATATCTCGTCATCATTGATATATAGTTAGTATGTTAGTTATTATTCCAAGTATTAGTAAAGGGCTAGAGTTAAAATGGAATCATATAATTAGGCCTGATGTTAAGAGTAGGGCTGATAGTGCTCCGGTTAAGGGTCAAGGACTTGGGTTGACTATATGGTATGCATGTGTTTGGTGGGTCATTAGGTGTTGTCGTGTAAGTACAGGCTAACAAGGAGAGTAAATACGTATGCTTGGATTAAAGCAACAGCGAATTCAAGGACTGTAAGAAGAACTAGAATGATAAATGTGATTATTGCAGTGGGTGTGCTAATAGAAGTTAAGACTAATGTAGCGCCTCCAATTAAGTGTATGAGCAGATGTCCAGCTGTAATGTTGGCAGTGAGTCGAACAGCTAGGGCCATGGGTTGAATAAAAAGGCTAATTGTTTCGATAATTACAAGTATAGGAATGAGGGGGATTGGTGTACCTTGGGGTAGAAAGTGAGCTAGAGAAGCTTTGGTTTTGTGTCGAAAGCCTGTGATTACAGCTCCTGCCCATAAGGGAATGGCTATGCCTAAGTTTATAGATAGTTGTGTGGTTGGTGTAAATGAGTGTGGGAGTAAACCCAATAGATTAGTTGACCCAATAAATATAATCAAAGAGATTAATATTAAAGATCATGTTCGTCCTTTCAGGTTATGTATGGTCATTATTTGTTTAAGTACTAGTTGAATTAGTCATTGTTGGAATGAGACTAAGCGGTTGTTAATAAGTCGATTTGGAGAAGGAAATAGGATGTTAGGAAATGCAATGATAAGAATAATAATAGGAAGTCCTATTAGTGTAGGGGTAATGAAAGAGGCAAATAAATTTTCGTTCATTTCTTTTCTCAAGGAGTGCTATGTGTAGTTGGTTTTATATCTTTATGAGACGGGTTTGAGTAGTATGAGTGGTTAGCGATTTTAGACTGGAATAATATAAATAAGGCTAGAATTATAGAGATAATAGTGATAAATCATGTGGATGTGTCTAACTGGGGCATGTCATTATGAGGAGGTTTAAACTCCTAGTCTTTAACTTAAAAGGTTAATGCTATGTTAGCTTCATAATGAATTTATAGTATAGATGAAGATCAGTTTTCGAAGTGTTTTAATGGAACTATTTCAAGAACAATTGGTATAAAGCTGTGGTTAGAGCCACAGATTTCTGAGCATTGACCGTAATATAAACCAGGTCGTGTAGATGTTAGTGTTGCCTGGTTTAATCGTCCAGGGATAGCATCAGTTTTTAGGCCTAGAGATGGGACAGCTCAAGAATGAAGTACGTCTTCAGATGAAATTAATATACGGATTGGTAGTTCTATTGGAAGTACGACTCGGTTGTCAACTTCTAGAAGACGGAGTTCTCCTGGTTTTAGCTCTGATGTGGGAATTATATAGGAATCAAAATTTAAGTCTTCATAATCAGTATATTCATAGCTTCAGTATCACTGGTGACCTATAGTTTTTACTGTTAACGAGGGATCATTAATTTCGTCCATTATATAGAGGATTCGTAGAGAGGGTAAAGCGATTAAGATTAAGATAATTGCTGGTAGAATGGTTCAGATTGTTTCAACTTCTTGAGCGTCTATTGTACTAGTGTGGGTTAGTTTAGTTGTTAACATAAGTGAAATAATATACAGAACTAGTGAGCTGATTAAAAAAACAATTATTAGAGTATGGTCGTGGAAGTGTAATAATTCTTCTATGATGGGAGAGGTAGCATCTTGGAATCCTAACTCGAAGGGGTATGCCATAAAGATATAAAGGGGTTTAACCTATAAATTAACTTTGACAAAGTTATGTAATATTTTTACTAATATCTTATAAAGAGGGTCATAATGGTTATGGGGCTGGCTTGAAACTAGTCTTAGGAAGTTCGATTCTTTCCTTTCTTGGGTTTAAGCCTTTACATATGTTGGTTCTTCAAATGTGTGGTAGGGAGGAGGACATCCATGGAGTCATTCTAAGTTAGTTGAAGTTAATTCAACAGTTAAAACTTCTCGTTTGGATGCAAAGGCTTCTCAGATTATGAAGATTATGATTATTACCGCTGTTAAGGAGATGAAAGAGCCCATTGATGATACTGTATTTCATGTAGTATATGCATCAGGATAATCAGAGTATCGACGTGGCATGCCAGATAGGCCTAGGAAATGTTGAGGAAAGAATGTTAAGTTTACTCCTACAAATATTACAGTAAAATGGATTTTAGCTCATGTGTTATCTAGTGTGTAACCTGAAAATAATGGAAATCAGTGTACGAATCCCCCTATAATTGCAAACACAGCTCCTATGGATAGTACATAGTGGAAGTGGGCTACTACATAGTATGTGTCATGTAGAACAATGTCTAAGGATGAGTTGGCTAAAACAATACCTGTTAGGCCTCCTACTGTGAATAAGAAGATGAAGCCTAGCGCTCAAAGTATAGCGGGGGATCATTTGATGTTGCCACCATGTAGTGTAGCTAGTCAGCTGAATACTTTAACTCCTGTAGGAATAGCAATAATTATAGTTGCAGATGTGAAATATGCTCGGGTGTCTACATCTATACCTACAGTAAATATATGGTGAGCTCATACAATAAATCCTAGGAATCCGATAGATATCATAGCTCATACTATACCCATATAACCAAATGGTTCTTTTTTACCAGAGTAGTAGGTAACAATATGTGAAATGATGCCAAATCCTGGGAGAATAAGGATATAGACCTCAGGGTGTCCAAAAAATCAAAATAAGTGTTGATATAGAATAGGGTCTCCTCCCCCAGCCGGGTCAAAGAAAGTTGTATTTAAATTTCGGTCAGTTAAAAGTATGGTAATTCCTGCTGCAAGGACTGGAAGTGAAAGAAGTAACAGTACAGCTGTAATTAAGACTGATCAGACAAACAGGGGGGTTTGATATTGGGATATAGCGGGTGGTTTTATATTGATAATAGTAGTAATAAAATTAATTGCCCCTAAGATGGAGGAAACACCTGCCAGGTGGAGTGAGAAAATAGTTAGATCTACTGAGGCTCCTGCATGGGCTAGATTACCTGCTAGAGGAGGGTAAACGGTTCATCCAGTCCCAGCGCCTGCTTCCACTATTGACGATGCTAGGAGCAGTAGAAATGAGGGAGGAAGAAGTCAGAAGCTTATATTATTTATTCGGGGAAATGCTATGTCAGGGGCTCCAATTATCAATGGAACTAGTCAATTTCCAAATCCACCAATTATGATAGGTATAACTATGAAGAAAATTATAACAAATGCATGTGCAGTAACAACTACATTATAAATTTGATCATCTCCTAGTAAGGCTCCGGGTTGACCCAGTTCAGCTCGAATTAGTAAACTAAGGGCTGTACCTACTATTCCAGCTCAGGCACCAAATAAGAGATATAATGTTCCGATGTCTTTATGATTAGTTGAGAACAATCAACGATTGATGAACATAGGTAGGTGGTAAAATGGCTGAGTAAGCATTAGACTGTAAATCTAAATACAGAGGTTGAAGTCCTCTTTTTACCAAGCCCTGAGGTGAACTTTCATATTGAATTGCAAATTCAAAGGAGCAGCTTCAACTCTGCCGGGGCTTCTCCCGCCTTTTTTTCTTAACGGCGGGAGAAGTAGATTGAAGCCAGTTGAATAAGGTATTTAGCTGTTAACTAAGTATTTATAGGTTAAATCCTATCAATCTAGTAGGAGGGCTTAGCTTAATTTAAAGCGATTGAGTTGCATTCAGTTGATGCAAGATGAAGTCTTGTAGTCCTTAAATCAGGAATTAAGTATTAATACTTACTTAGGGCTTTGAAGGCCCTTGGTCTTTATTAGCCTAAATTCCTAGTATAGGGTTGATAAGATGGGTGTAAGTGGAAGGGATATAGTAGATGCAATAGCGATGGCTGAAATAAGGGGTGTGATTTTAGTATTTTCAAATAGTCATTTGATTTTAGTGTTATTGGAAGATGGAAAGAGGGTGAGAGAGGTGGAGTAAATAAGTCGTATGTAGAAGTAGAGGTTTAGGAGGGCTATGATAGCTATTAGTGTGGGCAAGATAATGTTGTTGTTGGATACGAGTTCTTTGATGATTATTCATTTAGGGAAAAATCCAGTTAGTGGAGGGAGTCCTCCTAGGGATATTAATACTATGAGGATAATTGAAGTTAATAAGGGGGATTTGTTTCAAGAATTGGATAGGGCTAGTGTGGATGTTTTTTTGTTATAGTAAAGTAGTATGAATATGTTAATTGTTAATATTATATAAATAAGTAAGTTGAGAATTGATAATGAGGGGTTGAATGAAATAATAGCTATTATTCATCCTATATGTGCAATTGATGAATATGCTAGGATTTTTCGTAATTGGGTTTGGTTGAGTCCTCCTCAGCCGCCGAGGAGAATGGACATAAGTGCTATAAATATAATTAAGTTGTAATTGATTGAGGGAGCAATTTGATATATGATTGAGATAGGAGCAATTTTTTGTCATGTGAGTAGGATTAGTCCTGATATAAGGGGGATTCCTTGGGTTACTTCTGGTACTCATAGGTGAAAAGGAGCTAGACCTATTTTCATTGATAAGGCTAGTGTCAATATAAGGGAGGAGAGTTGGTTAATGGTGTTTGAAATAGATCATTGTCCTGTATTGTAGAAATTAATAATAGCTGCTATTATAAGAATTATGGAGGCAGTTGCTTGGATTAGGAAATATTTTGAAGCAGCTTCAATTGAACGTGGATTTGGTTTACTTATTAGAATAGGGATAATAGCTAGTAGGCTTATTTCTAGTCCGACTCAGATTAATAGTCAGTGGGAGCTAAATAATGTAATAAGGGTTCCTGAAAATAGGGTGAAGTAGATAGCAGAAGAAGTAAGAGGGTTAATTAGTACGGGAAGGGTATAATCCAACATTTTCGGGGTATGGGCCCGATAGCTTATTTAGCTGACCTTACTATTGGGATTTAGTGTATAAGGTAGCACGAAGAATTTTGAATTCTTAAGGTTAGGTTCAAATCCTATTATTCCAGAAATAAGAGGGTTTAAACCTCTATTATTTACTCTATCAAAGTAACTCTTTTATCAGACATATTTCTTAGGTTTGAGGGGGCACACATGCTATGATAATTGGAAGGGATACATGTCATATACATAAGGCTAGTGTTAGGGGAAGAAAATTTTTTCATAGGAGATGTATTAGTTGGTCGTATCGGAATCGTGGATATGATGCTCGAATTCATAGGAATGTTGAGGTTAGGATTAAAGTTTTTAGAGCAAAGCTGAATGTAAAAGTTTCAGGTATGGGAGGATTTAAGAGTGCTCCTATGAATAAGGTAGTAGTTAAGGCATTTATTATAATGATATTAGTATACTCTGCTATGAAGAATAGGGCGAATGGACCGGCAGCGTATTCTACGTTAAACCCTGATACTAGTTCTGATTCTCCTTCAGTTAGGTCAAATGGGGCTCGATTTGTTTCAGCTAGGGTAGAAATAAATCATATTATAGCCAAGGGTCAGGTTGGTAAAATTAGTCATATGAATTGTTGGGTTGTGATAAGGGTTGATAGGGTGAATGAGCCGTTTATAAGGAGAACTGAGAGTAGAATAATAGCTAGGGTTACTTCATAAGAGATTGTTTGGGCTACAGCTCGTAGAGCACCAATTAAGGCGTATTTAGAGTTTGATGCTCATCCTGATCATAGAATTGCATAGACTGCTAGGCTTGATGTTGCTAGGATAAACAAGACGCCTATGTTTATGTTGATAAGGGGTTGGGGTATTGGTAGTGGAATTCATATAGTGATTGCTAGAGTGAGAGCTAGAGTAGGGGCGATGATAAACAGGGTAACGGAGGATGTGGAGGGTTTAAGAGGTTCTTTGATGAATAATTTTATGGCATCGGCGAATGGTTGGAGTAGGCCGTATGGTCCTACGACATTTGGGCCTTTTCGAAGTTGTATATAGCCTAGTATTTTTCGTTCAACTAGAGTTAGAAATGCTATTGCGATTATGACAGGAATAATTAGGAAAAGGAGGTTAATTAGAAACATGAGTTATTAAGAAGAGGAGTTGAACCTCTGATAGTAAGGTTTTAAATCTTATGCAATTGCCGGGCTCTGCCATCTTAATAGGCCCTGTTCTAGGGCATGTAATGAATGAGTTATTAAATTAAGATTATTTCATTTATTTACTCTAAGGCGTGAAAGTTTTATGGGCCTTATTTCTCTTGTCCTTTCGTACTGGGAGAAATATTAAATAGATAGAAACCGACCTGGATTTCTCCGGTCTGAACTCAGATCACGTAGGACTTTAATCGTTGAACAAACGAACCATTAGCACGGTTACACCGCTTGGATGTCCTGATCCAACATCGAGGTCGTAAACCCTACTGTCGATAGGGACTCTTGGGTAGGATTGCGCTGTTATCCCTAGGGTAACTTGTTCCGTTGATCAATAAGTTTGGGTCAATTAATGAGTGGAAGCTTTGACTGGTCAAGTCTAAGCTTAATATCATTCGGAGGTTATTTTATTCTCCGAGGTCACCCCAACCAAAATCTTAAGCCTAGTGGGGCATGTTTGTTAAATCCTGTCGGAAAAAGAATAAAAATGCTTAGGCTAAGTAGATTTAAGCTCCATAGGGTCTTCTCGTCTTATTAAATTATCCCCGCCTCTTCACGGGAAGGCAAGTTCACTGATTAAAAGTAAGAGACAGTTTAACCCTCGTGGGGCCATTCATACAAGTCCCTATTTAAGGAACAAATGATTATGCTACCTTTGCACGGTCAGGATACCGCGGCCGTTTAACATGTGTCACTGGGCAGGCAGTGCCTCTAATACTGGAAATGCTAGAGGTGATGTTTTTGGTAAACAGGCGGGGTTAGTGTTTGCCGAGTTCCTTTTACTTTTTTTAATCTTTCCCTGTAGCATGCCAGTGTTGGGTTAACAGTTTGGATAATAAAGATTTAAGGTTTTAAGTTTAATTATTTGTCTGTTAACTATCAGTGAGGTATTCGGTCTGATATAAACTTATGCAGGGAGAAATTGTTTCTTGTTACTAATACTAACATTATTGCGTCTATAAGTTTATAGAGTAGTCCAGTTATATGATTAGGAGCTTATTGTTAAGTGTGGAATTAGGTTATATATGTTTGTTAGGTTAAGCTTGAACGCTTTTTTAATTGATGGCTGCTTTTAAGCCAACTATGGGGAAGTTATAATTTACTCTCTAAATAAGGCTGTTTCCTTTAATCTAAAGAGCTGTACCTCTTTAGAATAACTATTAAATTTACATTAGGATTAATAATTCTTTTAGGTAAATTTAAGGTTGAACTAAAATTCTATTCTGGACAACCAGCTATCACCAAGCTCGTTAGGCTTTTCACCTCTACTAACAAGTCTTCCCACTATTTTGCAACATAGACGGGTTTATTCTTTCAATTGCTCATTAGTAGCTCGTTTGGTTTCGGGGTATTTTACTTTAATTCTTTTTGTAAAGTCTTTTCTAGTTAATTCATTATGCAAAAGGTAGAGGGGTTAATCCTTGCTTTATATTACTATAAGTTATATCTTTCAACTTTCCTTACGGTACTGTCTCTATAACTCCAAAGGTTAAATTTCTATCTCCTATACTTTTATTAAAGGTAAATGTTTTGTTTGATTAATTTTTTTTAGTTGAGTGAGTTGAGTTTTGGGTTAGAACTGGTTCAAGATATTCATGGGTTGAAATCTTCCGGGTGTAAGCCGGGAGCTTTAATTTGTTAAGCTATATCTTGGTATTCCAAACACACTTTCCAGTATGTTTACCTTGTTACGACTTATCTCTTCTTGCATTTGAGGAATAGTTTATTAGTTATGTGAAGTAACCTTAGGTGCTTGAAGAGGGTGACGGGCGGTGTGTGCGTGTTTTATTGCCCAGTTCAGTTAGGTACTCTATTCCTAACTTACTACTAAATCCGCCTTGGGTTTAATCATATTTCATGATTGCTATCGTGTATATTCTAGAAAATTAGAAAATGTAGCCCATTTCTTTTCACTCTATAGGCTACACCTTGACCTAACGTTTTTATGTAAAATTATTGTACTTACTATAGTGCCTTGTTAGGGTTTGCTGAAGATGGCGGTATATAGGCTGATATTGCAAAGAGTGGTGAGGTTTAACGGGGTTTATCGATTATAGAACAGGCTCCTCTAGAGGGATGTAAAGCACCGCCAAGTCCTTTGAGTTTTAAGCAGTAGCTAGTAGTCCTCTGGCGAACAGTCTTGTTAATTGAGTGTCTATGTTTAGGGCTAAGCATAGTGGGGTATCTAATCCCAGTTTGGGTCTTAGCTATCGTGAGTTCAGGAGATATAAGATTACTTTCGTTTTATATTTTTATGTTAACTAAGGCTTTTTACAGCTTAGTCAAAGCTTAATCTTATTTAGGATAGAACCTTAATCACGCTTTACGCCGTGCTTTATTAACTAGGGTTAATCGTATGACCGCGGTGGCTGGCACGAAATTTACCAACCCTAAATATTAGTATAACTTAGTCAAACTTTCGTTTATATCTTAATTTTAATCACTGCTGTGTCCCGTGGGGGTGTGGTGTAGCAAGATGTCATGAGCAGCTCTTATGAGCGAACTTAATATCTGCTCCTTTTGATCCTTGATGGAGATAGAGGGCATTCTCACTGGAGCGAGGATACTTGCATGTGTAAGTGTACTAAGAGTTAATAAAAAGGCCAGGACCAAACCTATGTGTTTATGGAGTATAAATACTCATCTAAGCATTTTCAGTGCTTTGCTTTATTTAAGCTACATTAAC